TGTAATGTGCCTGATTAAAGGATTATTTTGATGGAATAAATTATGTTTTTACCATTACATTTGAGAAAATTATTTATAATACTTTTAGATTCAAATTCTAATGTGCTTTTACACTTTAACTCATTATATAAAAAGTAAGCTAAGATAAGCTATTGGGTTCATACCCCAAAAATGGTTTACCCTTTTTAAATAATATTTCCTTTGCATTATTTGTTTATACTTACTTTAATTTTTGGGAGATTTGTGGCAATTAATTCAAGTTCTTGGTTAGTTGCTTGAATAGGATTGGAAATAAATTTATTATCATTTTTACCTTTAATAGCGAGAGAAAAGTCTAGGGGTGGGGCAGAATCCTGTATTAAGTATTTTTTAGTTCAAAGAATAGCTTCTTTAATAATTTTAATTTCTTCTGTGTTTGTTTTTAGTATTTTAATATTTAATAGAGTTGATATGATCTTCATTGGATTAAGAATTAAATTAGGAGTAGCTCCGTTTCATTATTGATTTCCATCTGTTATAGAAGGCTTAAATTGAATTTGTTGTATAGTTCTTATGACTTGGCAGAAATTAGCACCTCTTTTTTTAATGAGATTTGTGAATTTAATAATATTAATGGTTATTGTAACTGCGTTAGTTGGAGCTTTTGGGGGATTTGGGCAATATTCTTTTAAAAAGATTTTAGCTTTTTCTTCAATTAATCACATTGGATGAATGCTTGGAGGAATAATATATGAGACAAAGGTTGGAATGATTTACTTCTTAATTTATGTTTTGATATCAATGTTGATTGTTCTAACTTTTATGTCTTTCAGGATTTTTTCATTAAATCAAATGATGAGTGTCTCTTATTTCTTGAGGGTAATGACTTTAATTAATTTGTTGTCATTGGGAGGAATACCTCCGTTTCTTGGATTTTTCCCAAAATGGTTAATCATTGAAAAGATTTTTTGGGTATCTTTTTTTTTTGCATCAATTTTAATTTTTTCCTCTCTAGTGAGATTATATTTTTATTTGCGAGTTTGTTACCCAATTTTATTGCTACAATTTTTAGGCAGAGAGGATGCCCTCGGGGGGACATTCTTGGGGGGTGGAATAATAGCTTTCTTTTTTCTTTCGAGAGGAGGGGTTTTTTTCTACCCCCTACTCTCCTCGATTTAAAATATTAAGTTAAAAAAACTGTTAGCCTTCAAAGCTTAAAATGGGAATCTCATATTTTAATCAGTAGTATTTTTAAGTTTGCAACTTAATGTTTTTTTTAAACTAGATGATTTGGTTAAAGGAAAATCCATTTTTGAGTTTACAATTCAATACTTTAATCAGACATATAACCACGCGTTGATTATTTTCTACTAATCATAAGGATATTGGGACTATGTATTTAATCTTGGGGGGGTGAGCGTCCATAGTAGGAACAGCTTTAAGTTTGATAATTCGAGCTGAGATTGGTAGTCCAGGCTCTTTTATTGGAGATGATCAAATTTATAATGTAGTAGTTACGGCTCATGCTTTTGTAATGATTTTTTTTATAGTAATGCCAATTATGATTGGTGGTTTTGGAAACTGATTGGTCCCTTTAATGTTGGGGGCTCCTGATATGGCTTTTCCTCGTTTAAATAATATGAGTTTTTGGCTATTACCCCCAGCATTTTTTTTGTTGTTAGGGTCAGCCTCATTGGAAAGAGGGGCAGGTACTGGATGAACAGTGTACCCCCCTCTTTCCTCATATATGTTCCATTCTGGGGGGTCTGTAGATATAACTATTTTTTCTTTACATTTGGCTGGAGTCTCTTCAATTTTAGGAGCTATTAATTTTATTACTACTATTTTGAATATGCGTAGAAAGGGTATACTTTTAGAGCGAATTCCTTTATTTGTTTGATCTGTAAAGATTACTGCTATTTTATTGCTTCTTTCTCTTCCTGTTCTTGCTGGGGCAATTACTATATTATTGACTGATCGAAATTTTAATACTTCTTTTTTTGATCCTGCTGGTGGGGGTGATCCTATTTTATACCAACATTTATTTTGGTTTTTTGGACATCCTGAAGTTTATATTTTAATTCTTCCTGGTTTTGGAATAGTTTCACATATTATTAGACATAATTCTGGTAAAAAGGAACCTTTTGGAGCGTTAGGAATAATTTATGCTATGGTTGCTATTGGATTTTTAGGTTTTGTAGTTTGAGCACATCATATGTTTACTGTTGGGATGGATGTAGATACTCGTGCATATTTTACAGCTGCTACTATGGTTATCGCTGTTCCTACTGGAATTAAAATTTTTAGATGATTAGCTACTTTGCATGGTTCTTACATTGTTTTTACTCCTTCTTTGTTGTGGGCTTTAGGATTTGTTTTTTTATTTACTGTTGGGGGTTTAACAGGTGTAATTTTGGCTAATTCTTCTTTGGATATTGTTTTGCATGATACTTATTATGTTGTAGCACATTTTCATTATGTGTTATCTATGGGAGCAGTTTTTGCTATTATTGCTGGAATTGTTGAGTGATTTCCTTTGTTTTTGGGATGTCAAATAAGAGAACGGATATTACGGATTCATTTTTTTGCTATGTTCATTGGGGTTAATATAACTTTTTTTCCTCAGCATTTTTTAGGTTTGAGAGGAATACCTCGGCGTTATTCTGATTATCCAGATGCTTTTTCTTGTTGGAATATTATTTCTAGATTAGGATCAATTTTGTCTTTTGTTGCTACTGTTTGATTTATGTTCATTTTATGGGAATCATTGGTTAGAACTCGTGGTATAATTTTTACGGATTTTTCTTCTTCTTCTTCGGAATGAAATCATAATTTTCCTCCTTTAGATCATACTTATAATCAGCTTTTTGTGTTAGTAAAGTAATTTATGGCAGCTTGAGGGATACTTTCTTTTCAGGATGGGGGGTCTCCTTTAATAGAACAATTAATTTTTTTTCATGATCACTCTATGACTATTTTAGTTTTGATTACTTTTTTAGTTTTTTATTTAATTGTAATGTTAATAGTAAATAAATCTTTAAGTCGATTTGTTATAGAGGGACAGGAGGTGGAAACTTTTTGAACAATTATTCCTGCATTATTATTAATTTTTATTGCTTTTCCTTCTTTACGTTTATTGTATTTAATAGATGAAATTGAGGGGGCAGGTTTAACTCTTAAAAGAGTTGGGCATCAGTGATATTGAAGTTATGAGTATTCAGATTTTACAGATATTGAGTTTGATTCTTTTATGCTCCCAGATGAGGATCAGGTATTTCGTTTGTTGGATGTAGATAATCGAATTATTTTGCCTTGAGGAATTCAAACTCGAGTTTTAATTACTGCTGCAGATGTTTTGCATTCTTGAGCTATACCTAGAATAGGATTAAGGATGGATGCAGTTCCAGGACGAATTAATCAGGTTACTTTATTAATAAATCGTCCTGGGTTATATTTTGGACAATGTTCTGAAATTTGTGGAGCTAATCATAGATTTATGCCTATTGTATTGGAAAGTGTAACTGTTAATGCTTTTGTTGATTGGGTTTCTTCTTTTTATACTATGTGACTGAAGTTAAAAGTGTTGGTCTCTTAAACCAATTTGTAGTTGATACTTATAGTTAAAGTATAGTTTATAAAAAATATTAGTTTGTCGTACTGAAGAAATTGATTACTTTATATTCCTCAGATGAGTCCTTTGGGTTGAGCTTGAATTATTTTATTTGTGTCTTTTGCTTATTTTTTGTTTTTAACAATTATATATTATATTTTTTTTATAGTTTTTGGATTTTATGAAATTAGGGTAAATTTAGTTTCTTTAAATTGAGTATGATAATGAATTTATTTGCTGTTTTTGATCCTGTAGCAGTGTTTGGTGTGCATTTTAATTGATTAAGAATTTTTATTGGGCTTTTATTTCTTCCTTTTTTGTTTTGAGTCTTTCCTTCTCGATATCAGGTTTTAGTAATGAAAATTACTTTAGCTTTGGCTAAGGAACTTTCTTCTGTTTTTTCTAAGAGGTGATATGGAGTTCTTTTTTTACTTAGTTGTTTGTTTTGATTTATTGCTTTAAACAATTTTTTGGGTTTGTTTCCTTATATTTTTACTGCTTCGAGACATATTATTTTTACTTTAGGATTAGCTTTGCCTATTTGGCTATCTTTAATAATCTTTGGTTGAATTAATAATACTAATAAAATGTTTGCTCATCTGGTTCCTTCAGGAACTCCTCCTGCATTAATAATATTTATAGTATGTATTGAAAGAGTAAGAAATTTAATTCGTCCTATTACTCTATCTGTTCGGTTGGCTGCTAATATGATTGCTGGGCATTTATTAATTGTTCTTCTAGGATCTGTTATTTCTGGTAGAGTTATAATTGTTTTTTCTGGAATGGTTTCTATAATATTATTATTAGTGTTAGAATTGGCAGTAGCATTTATTCAGGCTTATGTTTTTACTGTATTGAGAAGTTTGTATTCAGCTGAAATTTAACTTATGAAAATGTTTCATTCTTATCATTTAGTAGAACTTAGCCCTTGGCCTTTATCTGGAGCTTTTGGAGCTTTTTTTTTGACTAGTGGGATAATTAAGGCTTTTTATTATGGTATTTATGATTTAGTCATAATTGGAGTAATTATTTTATTTTTGACTAGAATTCAGTGGTGACGAGATGTATCTCGTGAAAGAACTTGTCAAGGTCATCATACTAAGGCAGTAATTTTAGGATTGAGGATTGGAATGATTCTGTTCATTGTATCAGAAGTTTTATTTTTTGTTTCATTTTTTTGAGCTTTTTTTCACAGAAGTTTGTCTCCTAATATTGAATTAGGAGGGGTATGGCCTCCTTTTGGAATTTTTCCTTTTTATGCTTTTGGGATTCCTCTATTAAATACTTCAATTTTATTATCTTCTGGGATTAGTGTTACTTGATGCCATCATAGAATTATTAGGGGAGATTATAATCAGGGGATTGTAAGATTATTTTTGACGGTAATTTTAGGGTTATATTTTACAATTTTGCAAGCTTTTGAGTATATGGAAGCTAGTTTTTGTATTTCTGATTCTGTATATGGTACTACTTTTTTTGTGGCTACTGGTTTTCATGGTTTGCATGTAATTATTGGAAGAAGTTTTTTGTTGGTATGTTTATGACGAATATTTAATTTTCATTTTTCTTCTTATCATCATTTTGGATTTGAGGCAGCTGCTTGGTACTGACATTTTGTAGATGTTGTTTGGTTATTTTTGTTTGTTTCTATTTATTGGTGGGGTAGATATTGTTCTAGTATAATAGTATATTTGATTTCCAATCAAAAGGATAATGAATAATAATTTTATTATTTTCTATTTTTTTTGTATTTATGTTGAGATTTATTGTTATGATAGTTGGAATTTTTTTTTCAAAGAAAGTTGTTTTAGATAAAGAAAAAGGATCTTCTTTTGAATGTGGATTTGACCCATTAAATTCTTCTCGTTTGTCTTTTTCTTTACAGTTTTTTTTGATTGGAATTATTTTTTTAATTTTTGATGTAGAGATTGCTTTGATGCTTCCTGCTCCTTTATGCATTTTAAATAGCGTTATATTTTTGTTTGTTTTGGGGATGTTTTTGGCTATTTTATTATTTGGTCTCTACTTTGAGTGAAATCAGGGAATTTTGGAATGAATAAAATAGGTAAATATTTTAAATAAAATATTTAGTTTGCGTCTATGGGTTGTCTTGTTGACTTTACCTAAGTAAAAAGCGAAAATTGCTTTCAGTTTCGGCCTGAAAATTTGGCTTAGGCCTTTACTTAATAGAATCTATAATAGTATTTCATTGTTGATGAAAAGGTTGAGAATTTCTCCTATTAATAAAAGGTTATGTTGGGCTGCTAACCTGACTTTTCAATGTTAAATTATTGACTTTTTGTTTCTATGGTGTAATCATATAATATTTTCATTATTAAGATGCATTTTTTGCTGGAAATATTCGAAGTTTTCACACCTAATCAGCTTCAATGATTTGCTCTAATTTAAGCTATATCGAATAAAAATAAAATAAAATGATTATAATAATGATGAAAGTAAGTATAAATATCTGTGTCTGATTTTTTTGTAATGTGGAAATTTTTGATGAGTTTAGTATAATTTTGTTGTAGGATCCTTGTGCTCCTATTATCTCTCTTCAGCCAGCTTCTGAAGGTTTGATGATGTTAATTTTTTTTATAAATTTAGTAAAAATAAATGTTCTTATTAAAGGGAGGAATCATATAGACCCTAAAAAAGTTTTTTCAATAAATTTTTTTGTTGTTATTTTTGGGTTGAAGGTTCATAGAGATGCACTAATTAAGATTCCAATTATTACTAGGCAGACTCCTGTTAATTTTAATAAGGGGGGAAGGGTGATTGAGGGGGGTGAAGGAAGAATTAATCATCTTAATATGGCCCCTGTAGTGGTTGCTATAATTGCTAATAAAAAAATAGATATTTTTATTTTTGGGGATTCTTCAATTATGATTGATTTTGAATATTTTGTTTTTGATATTAGGGATAAGAAAGGAAGACGAAAAGAGTATGCTATGGTCATTCCAAAGGAGATAATGGTTAGAAATATTGAAAATATGAAAAAGTAGGATTGAATAGATTGTTCTAGAATTAAATCTTTGGAATAAAATCCTGCTAAAAATGGAAATCCTATCAGAGCTAAGGAGGAAACTAATATAGCTGTTCCAATTATTGGGGATGGAAAAATTAAACTTCCTATTTTTCGAATATCTTGATTGTTTTTAGTATTATGGATAATAAATCCAGCACATAAAAATAATAGGGCTTTAAATATAGCATGAGTAATTATGTGAAAATAAGCTAGGATTCATAAATTTAAGGATAAAGCTATTATTATTACTCCTAATTGTCTTAAGGTTGATAGGGCAATAATTTTTTTTATGTCTGTTTCTAATGTTGCTCCTAATCCTGCTATGAGTATAGTTAGACAAGAAGAAATTAGCAAGATGGAGCATATTGTTTTGTTTAAAAATATGTTGTGGAAACGAATTAGTAAAAAAACTCCGGCTGTAACTAATGTTGATGAATGGACTAGGGCGGATACTGGGGTTGGGGCTGCTATAGCTGCTGGAAGTCAGGCTGAAAAGGGAATTTGTGCTCTTTTTGTTATGGCAGCTATTATAATTATTACTATAATTATTAGAGAAAAATTTGTATTATTTAAGATTAGAATATCTCATGTTCCTGTTGAGGATAGTAAGGCAATTCTAACTAGAATTAGTACATCTCCAATTCGATTAGACAAAACTGTTAGTATTCCAGCATTGTAAGAGCGAGGATTTTGATAATAAATAACTAAACAGTAAGAAACAAGTCCTAATCCATCTCATCCAAGGAGAATTCTTATTATGTTAGGACTAAGAATAAGGAGGAACATGGATAAGACAAATAATAAAATTATTAAGGTAAAACGATTTTTGAAAATATCAGTTTCTATATATTCTTCTGAAAAAATGATTACTATTCTTGAGATAAATAAAACTGCAGAAGAAAAAATTATTGAAATTCAATCTAGAATAATGAATATTTCTATTTTGCATGATTTTACTTCAATGAAGTTAAAATGAAAAAGAATGGCTCATTCTTTTTCTATTATTATTATTCCTAAAATAAAAAGAATTAATGAGGTTAGATATAATAATTTTCTTCAGGACTTAAAAAAATTTAAGATTGCTTAAAGATGGTACTTTTTTAGCTCCACAATCTAAGGTTTTATATAAACTATTTAAGCAAAATCATCTTATTCATAAATCTATTTTCACGATTATTAAATTTAGGGGCAATCAGTGTAAGATTAAAATTAAGAATTCTCGTTGAGAGGGAATACTAAAAGCAAATATTGTTCATTTTTTTCCATGGTTAGGAATTGAAAATAACATTAAAGAATATATAGCAGAAAAAAAAGAAATTAGCATAATTGGAATTATACAGATTTTTCTTCAGGTAATTACTCCAATTATGAGAGCAATTTCTCTAAATAAATTTATGGAAGGAGGAGCAGCTATATTGTTAACGCTTAGTAAAAATCATCAAAATATTAAAGAAGGATAAATTGATAATATTCCTCGGGAAATAATTAATCTTCGTGAAGAAGATCGTTCATATAATATATTTACTAAGCAAAATAAAGCTGATGAACATAAACCATGAGAAATTATTATTGCTAAGGAACCACTAATGCCTCATCTAGATTGTGTTATTATTCCTGCTAGTATCATTCCTATATGGCATACTGAGGAGTAGGCAACTAGGGCTTTTATATCATTTTGTAATAGACAGATAAAACTTGTTATTATTGCTCCAATAAGCCCTAATCTTAGCAAAATTCTAGAAATTTTTAATATTTGTGGGATTATTAAAGGAATTATTCGTAAAATTCCATATCCCCCAAGTTTTAATAAAACTGCTGCCAAGATTATTGAGCCGGCAATTGGGGCTTCTACATGGGCTTTTGGAAGTCATAAATGAACTAAAAATATTGGAAGTTTTACTAAGAAAGCTAGAATAAAAATTAAAGCTCATATTGTAGATAATATAATTTTTCTGTTGAATCATATTATAGGAAAGTTTATTGAATTTAATAAGGAGTTTATATATATAAAGGCAATTAATAATGGGAGTGAAGCTCCTAATGTATAAAATAATAGATAGATTCCAGCTTGAAGACGTTCTGGTTGACTTCCTCACCCAATAATTAATAAAAGGGTAGGAATAATTACTGTTTCAAATGAAATATAAAATAATATAAGATTAAAAGTTTTAAATCTTAATATTAAAAATAATCCTCTAGCTCAGACTATTAAAGCGAATTCTTTTTTATTGGAGTGTATTTTATTTATGATAATATTTGAAATTAGTATTAAAGGGCAAATTCAAAATCTTAACAAAGTTAAGGAGTCTCTTAAGAGGTCTCTTGAGATTAATAAATTATTAATTTCGAATTGAAAAAATTTAAAGATGTTTAAAATTGCGAATATTGATAAGATGAAAAATGAAACGGTTATTACTTCTCAATTTAGAATTGTAATTGGTATTATTAGTAATATTATTATTAAATGCATTAATTAAATGTTAAATTAGAGGATTTTAATAAATCGTTTCCAAAGAATCGAGTTATTATTACTAGTAAACTAAGACCAAGACTTCCTTCACAGACTACTATTGTTAAAAAGGGGATTAAAATAAAATCTTCATTTCCTTTTATTATAATTATGCTAGCTAGAGCTAGAAATACTCCTAAAGCTATTATTTCTAATCTTAGTAATATGGAAATTACATGTTTAAGTCGAGTAGAAAAAGCAATTAATCTAATTAAAAATAAGATTAATCCTAAGATAGAAAAATAATTTATCATGAGTTTTAATAGTTTATCAAAACAGTGGTTTTGTAAGCCAAAGATGCCTAGCTTAAAACTCAGAAGAAATAAAATTTATTTTAATCTCCAAAATTAATGTTATATATTAACTATCTTCTGTTATTTTTGGATTAGTAATATTCAGATCTTTAGGATTTTTAATTTCTATTCATCCTTTAATTATAGGGATTTTTTTAATATTCACTACTAGATTAATTGCTTTTTGTTCTTATTTTGTTTTTGGGTTTTCTTGGTATTCTTATATTATAATTTTGGTTTTCTTAGGGGGTATATTAATTTTATTTATTTATGTTGCTAGATTAGCATCCAATGAATTTGTTAAAATAAAAAGTTTTTATTGAATAATAGGACTTATTTTATTTATTATTCCTATTGGAGATTGGATTTTTATTAAAAGAAGATACTCCGTCACGAAAATTTATGAAAATTTTCCTATATCTTTAATTACGTTATTTTTAGCTTCCTATCTGCTTATTACATTTATTGGAGTTGTTAAATTGGTTAGTATGGAGGAAGGACCACTTCGTGAGTATACTTATGGAAAATTTACGAAAGGAACATCCTTTATTAAAAATTCTTAATAATTCTTTGGTGGATTTGCCTTCTCCTTCAAACATTTCTTATTTTTGAAATTTTGGTTCATTACTAGGAATATGTCTAGTTATCCAGATTATTACTGGTTTGTTTTTAGCTTTTCATTATACTGCGGATATCACTATAGCCTTTTCTAGTGTTTCACATATTTGTCGAGATGTTAATAATGGTTGAGTTTTACGTTATCTTCATTTGAATGGAGCGAGTTTATTTTTTATTTGTTTGTATCTTCATATTGGACGTGGAATTTATTATGGTTCTTATAAATTTATATTTACATGATCGTCTGGTGTAATCATTTTTTTAGTAACAATAATCACGGCTTTTTTAGGATACGTTTTACCTTGAGGACAAATATCTTTTTGGGGAGCTACTGTAATTACTAATTTAGTTTCTGTAGTTCCTTTTATTGGGAGAGAGTTAGTACAATGGCTATGGGGAGGAGCTTCTGTGGATAACCCCACTTTGACTCGTTTTTTTTCTTTTCATTTTGTAATACCTTTTTTGATTATTGGACTTATAGTAGTTCATCTAGTATTTCTTCACGAGACAGGCTCAAGAAATCCTTTAGGAACTAACAGAAATTTGGATAAAATTCCTTTCCATCCTTATTTTACATTTAAGGATTTGTTGGGATTTTTAGTCACTTTTATGTTTTTAGTTGTATTTATCTTATTAAGACCTAATTTATTATCAGATCCTGAAAATTTTATTCCTGCTAATCCTTTATCTACTCCAGCCCATATTCAACCGGAATGGTATTTTTTATTTGCTTATGCAATTTTACGTTCAATTCCAAGAAAAATAGGAGGAGTTATTGCTTTGATTATATCAATTTTAATTTTATTAGCTCTTCCTTTTATAAAATTAAAATTTAAAAGCCTAATTTTTTATCCTTTTAATCAATTGATATTTTGGCTTTTTGTAAATGTTTTTGTGCTGTTGACTTGAATTGGGGCAAATCCTGTGGAAGATCCCTATATTGTTATTGGTCAGATTTTAGGAATTTTATATTTTTCTTACTTTATTTTTTATTCTAGTTTTTTAAAATTGTGAAATTAGCTATTTAGCTTAAAGTAAAGTTTTTATTTTGAAAATAAGAGATTAAGGAAACTTATTAGCTATTATTCTAATATTTGTACTTAAAATAAAATTTGAAATAAAATTTTTATTCCAATTGAGACAAATATAAAGTTTAAAGCTAATGGAAGATAACTTTTTCAGGCTAATATTATTAGTTTATCGTATCGAAAACGGGGAAATCTTCCGCGAATTCAGATGAAAGCTAAAGAAAATAATAGTGTTTTTAATCCAATTATAGTTGCCCCAAAAAATATAATGGAGGTAATAATTCTTATTAGCAGAATATTAGCATATTCTGCTAAAAAAATTAGGGCAAATCCTCTTCTTATATACTCAATATTAAACCCAGAAACTAGTTCTGACTCTCCTTCAGAAAAATCAAAAGGGCTACGATTCGTTTCAGCTAAACATGAAACGAATCAAGCTAAGAATAAGGGAAAAAAACTTAAACAAAAATAAGAAAAATTTTGGAATTTTATAATTCTTAAAAAATTAAAAGAGGAAACTATTAAAATTACAGAGAGGATGATTAAGGCAAAGCTCACTTCATAAGAGATAGTTTGAGCTACCCCTCGATAAGCACCTAATCTTGCATACTTGGAATTTGAGGCTCATCCAGCCCCCAAAATTGTATAAACACTAAAACTTGAACAGCATAAAAAAAAAATAGCTCCTCATTTTATGTCTAGGAGTAAAAAATTTCTAGGAAATAAAAATCAAAATAATAAAGCTACTATTAAACCAAAAATAGGTGCAATAAAAAAAGGAAAAAAATTGTAAAATTCTAAAATTGTGTGTTCTTTTGTAAACAATTTAATTGCATCTGAAAAAGGTTGTAAAATACCTATAATTCCTACTTTATTAGGTCCTTTACGAATTTGAATATATCCCAAAACTTTTCGTTCAAGCAATGTTAAAAAAGCTACACCTACTAAAATCATGATAATAGTAATAATATAAGAAATAAATGTTCTAAGTATTATCAAAGAGAAATTTCTATAAATGAAGCTTAAATTCATTGCATTATCTGCCACATTGATCAATAGAGTATTCTCATCTTTAAAGTCTAAATTTAATACAAATATTTTGCTATATTGAAATAATAAAATTACTATTTTTATAAAGAAGCATTCTTTTTATTTGGTCCTTTCGTACTAAAATAAAATTTTTAAAATTAAGATAGAAACCAACCTGGTTTACACCGATTTGAACTCAGATCATGGAAAATTTTAAGAGTCGAACAGACTCCCTTACTTCATTATTGCACGAAATAGGAATTTTAATCCAACATCGAGGTCACAAACTTTTTTGCTGATAAGGACTCTTTAAAAAAATTATGCTGTTATCCCTACAGTAACTTATTTTTATTTAAATTTTATTTGATTTTTCAAGAATTATATTTCATAATATATAAGCAAAAAATTTTCACTTGCTGCCCCAGCAAAACAATCTTTTATTTAAATTGATGATAAATTAAAATTGTAAAGCTTGATAGGGTCTTCTCGTCTTTAAAGGGAATTTTAGCCTTTTTACTAAAATGTGAAATTCAAAATATTATTATAAGACAAAATTACATAGTCTAACCTTTCATTCTAGTCCCAAATTAAAAGACAAGTTATTATGCTACCTTTGCACGGTCATAATACCGCGGCTATTTACATAGGCATTGAGCAGGTTGGATTTTTAATTATTTCTAAAAACCATGTTTTTGGTAAACAGGCTAAATAATTTTTAGTTCCTAATAATAATTTAAATAAATTTTTTCAATTAAAATTCAAAAAATTTTAAAATATTTTTTCTACTTATAGTTACATTATAATACAATTTTTATATTAAAATGATTCTTTGTTTTAATTATTAAAAATTTTTGAATAAATTAGTTATAATACTGAAAGAAACTTTTATTCCTTTTATGTCTTTTTTTGAAATAAGTAACTATATTATTAAGGTTATCCTAAATAATTTATTTTATTAAAAATAAATGATATAAAATATATTTATAAGAACCAGTTATTTTAAATTTCGAATAACATTTCATTTCTAATATAAACTTTTTTAAAATTATGAAACATTTTATTGTTTTATATTAGCTCAATTTATTTCGGGAAAATTTAATTCTAAATCTTATAGTAACTCCCTGATACAAAAGGTACATTTTAAAAATTTCCTAAAATAATAATATAATTTTCCTTCACAGTACTAAAAAATAATCTTTTCAATTTATTACTAAGAAAAAAATGTTTTTCAAATTAATTATTACAAAAAATAAATAGAACATCTTAATAGAATCTTTTTAGTGTAAGTAAATTGCTGAATCAGCTTTATTCTACATTCCAGATTCACTTTCCAGTAAATCTACTATGTTACGACTTATCTTCCTTAAATAGAAAGAGTGACGGGCGATATGTGCATATTTTAAATTATTAATCAAAAAAACTATTTAATTTTAAATTACTTTTGAATCCACCTTCATTATATTTTAATATTTTATTCGTAGTATATAATATATATTGTAACCCATTAAAACCTAAAAATGCTGCACCTTGATTTGATTTATAAAATTTTATTAACATTGATAATAATTTTTAAATATTATCTGAAAACAACGATATACAAACAAATTTTAGGAAAAATTAAATGTGTAGTGTCAATTAAATAACAGGTTCCTCCAATTAGTTAAAATACCGCCAAATTCTTTAAGTTTCAGAAAATTCTTTACTACTCAATTCTATAATCTTTAATAATAGGGTATCTAATCCTAGTTTTTAGGAAAGTTTTTAAAAATTTATTTTTAGAATCATAAAAATTTTAAATTTCACCTAAAAAAATTTTTTTTTCTTCATAATTAAATAAATTAAAATTATAAATAAAAGTATATTTACCTCAATAGTATAACCGCAGTTGCTGGCACGTATTTTTACCAAAATTATTTACTAAAACAAAATTTAGCTTTCACTAATTTTTAATTTTACAGACTATTTTAAGAAATTTAATAAATTTTATATAATCTTTTTAGTATTTATATACTTATAAGCTAGAATTAAACTTTCTATTAAAATTTTAAAATTTTCAAGAAGTAGTTTTAATATATATATATAAATGTATCTTTGTATAAATTAATTGGGAAAATAATTGATATTATAAAAATTTTATAATTTCTATACTCCAAAAAGTTTTTTTACAAGTGCACGGGTGCACTTTTCCCCGGAGGGGGTGGGGGGGCTCCCCCGCCAAGGGAGCCCCCCTCCGAAAAAAAGGAAAGAAAGAAAAAAAGAAAAAATAAGATGCAAAATATCTATCAGTAAGGTCAGAAAATAAGCTCCTATTAGTTGTCACCAAATATGTGTGCACTGAAAATATATCTTTAGTGACTGTATTTATATGTTAGGACAATTTATCTATTGTCACCGAATA